ATATCTTAACCAAGCCCTTTGCATGGGCTCGGCGTGCACTAGTATGGTCTGGAGAAGCTTACTTGTCTTATAGTTTAGGTGCTTTATCCGTTTTTGGTTTTATAGCTTGTTGCTTTGTATGGTTTAATAATACTGCTTATCCTAGTGAGTTTTACGGTCCCACTGGACCAGAAGCTTCTCAAGCTCAAGCATTTACCTTTCTAGTTAGAGACCAACGTCTTGGCGCTAATGTAGGATCTGCTCAAGGACCCACCGGTTTAGGTAAATATCTAATGCGTTCTCCGACCGGAGAAGTTATTTTTGGGGGAGAAACTATGCGTTTTTGGGATCTGCGTGCTCCTTGGTTAGAACCTCTAAGGGGTCCCAATGGTTTGGACTTGAGTAGGCTGAAAAAAGACATACAGCCTTGGCAAGAACGTCGTTCCGCGGAATATATGACTCATGCTCCTTTAGGTTCTTTAAATTCCGTGGGTGGCGTAGCTACAGAGATTAATGCAGTCAATTATGTCTCTCCTAGAAGTTGGTTAGCTACTTCTCATTTTGTTCTAGGATTCTTCCTATTCGTAGGTCATTTATGGCACGCGGGAAGAGCTCGCGCAGCTGCCGCAGGATTTGAAAAAGGAATTGATCGAGATTTGGAACCTGTTCTTTTCATGACTCCTCTTAATTGATACATGAAATCCAATGCTTGACGTAAGAATCACTTTGATTTTACTATACATATTGGGTTGAGTCGAGCAGATAGATCATATTGAAAAAGTATTTTTTTTTCAATTCATTTATATTTCATTTAATCTTTTTTCGGGCTCGGCTAAGTGGTGATATAGCCGAGCCCGAAAAAACCGAGCCAACCTAAATCAATAAAAGAAAAAAACCCATTCGCCAAGAAAAAGGAGAGAGAGGGATTCGAACCCTCGATAGTTCTTTCGAACTATACCGGTTTTCAAGACCGGAGCTATCAACCACTCAGCCATCTCTCCAAAAGCTAATTTCTATTTTATCTTTATTCCACTGAATAGAACATGACCATACGAATTGATACCCTTTTTATCTATCTATGGTAAAGATATCCAGTGTGAATCTATTGGTCTAGTTCTCTATCCGTATATATATATATGCATGATCCAGCATGCCCTTTTGTGTGTGAAGTAAAAAAAAACTACCCCTCGATCCATGCCTCAAAAGGGGTGTCATATAAAATCAATGGATTCATGATAAAACCCTCCACAATATGATTTTTATTCCATTACAAATCTTTTGTCGATTAAAAAAGGGGTCAAGGGGTTGGGGGATCAAATGGTATAGTTCTTTTGTTGGTAAATTGGAGGATTAGAAACATGACTATTGCTTTCCAATTAGCTGTTTTTGCATTAATTGCTACTTCATCCATTTTATTGATTAGTGTCCCTGTTGTATTTGCTTCTCCTGATGGTTGGTCGAGTAACAAAAATGTTGTCTTTTCCGGTACATCATTATGGATTGGATTAGTATTTCTAGTGGGTATTCTTAATTCTCTCATCTCTTGAAACTATTCATTCTAGATCAAAAAACGAAATGACCCCTCCCCCCGAATTCTTTCGGGTTGTGAGGCACATTAAAATGGAATATATAAGACCCCACAAATAAAGAAAACGAAAACATTATTATTATAGGGAGGGGTCAAACTTCTTCTATTTCTTGGAAAAATCTTAGATCTTATAATTAAGATGATTATATCTTATACTTAAACTTAAGATGATATAAAACCAAAAACAAGAGAAATAAATAATAGATATATATTAAATAAATAGAATAATATTTTTATATAAAATCAATATAAAAATAAGAAATAGAAAAATAGGAAGATTCTATTCCTATTCTATATGTTAAGATATTCGAATATCTTAACAATAGTCTAGTAAATAAAAAGAGTCTAGTATATAAAATACTAATTTGAATTCTATTATAGAAAAAAAGAAGAATATATAGATTCTTAATAGAAACGAATAGGAATAGAAAAGATTCTATTTTGAATAGAAAGATAGATATGGCTATTCTTTAGATATTCTATTTCAACTTTTTTAATTACCCCTAATAGATATGATATCAGACACAGCTCAATTCAAATAGAATTGATATATTACGTATCAAGGACGATAAGAAAGAAAAATGCGGATATAGTTGAATGGTAAAATTTCTCTTTGCCAAGGAGAAGACGCGGGTTCGATTCCCGCTATCCGCCCCTGCCTTTTTCTGTATTGAAAAGTAATAGTATAATACTATATATTTCTTTTATAAAACATTTTATATAGTTGACTGTGATAGTACCCCTTCTTCTTGAACTTCAGTTTTCATCAAAAATGTTGCGGAGACGGGATTTGAACCCGTGACCTCAAGGTTATGAGCCTTGCGAGCTACCAAGCTGCTCTACCCCGCGATAAAGAGAAGAATTGACAATTAATGGAAAACAAAGATTGAATGTGCCCCTCCACCATATCCGTAAAAATAGAATAAACCATTT